ATGACCACTTGATAAAATGTGGAGGAAAGTAGGACAAATGGCCGATACTACTGGAAGGATTCCTCTTTGGATAATAGGTACTGTAGCCGGTATTCTTGTGATCGGTTTAATCGGTATTTTCTTTTATGGTTCATATTCCGGATTAGGTTCATCCCTGTAATAATCGGATGAACTGAGTTGTAGACATGAAAGCATAAGAACTCAACGGGATCCCCCTCGAATCAGACAAGGAAAGAGGGGGTAAGTCCCGTTGAGTTCTTAATAATCATAATATTTTTTTTTTAGAGATGTTTCAAAAACCTCCACCTTTTCTGATGATGTTTTTAAAAAATGAACTTCGTTAATTGATTCAGAACATCTGTTACTCAATAGTATCTGTCAATACTTAAAACAAAGAAGGAATCACTCGATTTACCCTTTTTGGATGACTCACAATTATATATAAATAGAATATATTTCTATCAATCAGATATCATGCAAACCCTTTCTATACTAATAGAATAGAACCTTACTCCATTTAATCTAATAAATATTTAATCTAATAAAAGTGAAATTTTTTTTTATAAGTTCGTTGAAATTGAAGAAGTTCTATATTGCTCAATAAATTGACCTATATTTATTTGTCCACTACCACTATGTTACGTAAGAAATCTAAAAAAGGGTTATGATAAAATAAAAAAAAAAAAAAAAAATGAAAACTACAAATATCCATTTTTTACGAACGGGATCGAGAATCTTTATTAATTCGACACAAGAAAGGGTTGGGTAAAATTCCGTTTCTTGTGTCAAGGACTAGGAGACGAACAATCTCCCCTAAAATCCTTTGTTCCCCTCATTTATACTTTGGTTTCTATTCTCCGCTTATTTATCTTTTGTTTTGATTCTAGTCAAATATAAAACTATTGATTCATTCTATATCATACCGTTTCAATTTGGATTGAAAAAACAAATAAATAAAGAAGAGTTAAGTAAAACAGTCGCCTTCACAATATACTATGACCAGGAATGCGGTATTAAGTAATTCCCGAAATCCGGTAGAATAAAGAATATAAATAAGCAAAATTTTTTTGATCATACATAATTCCCAACAAAAATTTGTTTATTTTTAGAGCTTGATGTTGATAAATCCGCAGATCTAGAAATTCATTTCGGACAATTGAACCTTCTCAAACTGTTTCTTTTTAAGAACCAAAAAGATTTGTGCCAAAATAACAGATGCCAAGAAGAGCAAAAGACCTTGGACACGTAATGGATCTTGAAGTACTATTTCCGCATCTCCCTGACCAAATCCACCCACATTAGGATTACTCGTTAATGGTTGATCAAGTTTGATGGATTCGCCCTCTGAAACAAGAAGTTCCGGTCCTGGAGGGATAATATCAACCACTTGACGTCCATCCGATGCATCCGCTATGGTTATTTCGTACCCCCCTTTTTCTTTTCGTATTATTTTGCTTACTATACCTGCTGCTGTAGCATTATAAACATTATTGTTACTCTTGCTCCCGTCGGGATAAATCTGACCCCTTCCCCTGTTCCCGCCTACATATATGGGATATTTTAAGAAGTGCACATCTTTCTTAGTAGCGGGGTCCGGGGAAAGAATAGGAAAGGTGATTTCACTATATTTCTGACCAGGAACCGGACCTATCACAAGAATATTTTTTTTAGTGGGACGATAGCTCTGAAAAGACAGATTTCCTATCTTTTCTTTAATCTCGGGCGAAATACGATCGGGAGGGGCTAATTCAAACCCCTCGGGTAAAATAAGAACAGCCCCGACATTCAAAGCTCCTTTTTTACCATTAGCAAGAACTTGTTTCAGTTGCAGATCATAAGGAATTCGAACAACTGCTTCAAATACAGTATCAGGAAGTACCGCTTGTGGAACCTCGATATCCACGGGTTTATTAGCTAAATGGCAATTGGCACATACAATACGGCCAGTCGCTTCTCGTGGATTTTCATAACCCTGCTGTGCAAAAATGGGATATGCATTTGAAAGGGGTGCCTGGGTTAGTATATATATCATGAGCGATACGGAAATGGATCGAGTAATCTCTTTCTTTATCCAAGAAAAGGTATTTTTAGTTTGCATGGTCCAATCATTGATCCCGAAAATTTCTACAATAAAATTAGGTAGGTCGCTAGTATAGTTCCCTATCTATAATTTTGCTATTTACTTAAATATTAAATATAAATAATTTTACTGGAATATTGGAGGAATCCCTTGGATGGGTAGTAAGTACAATTTTGAATGTTTTGCTTATGTACAAAGTAACAAATATTATAATTGGATCGTTCGATCACTTTTCAGTCATTCATTGAATGATAAATCACTACAAGTGAAGGAGATACACGATTTAAATAACGAAAGATCCAATATTTAAAAATTGTATCTAAAATGACTGGAAAAGTAGAAACAAGACCGGATATAATTTGATCATTATGAGCAAATCCAAAATCTTTGTAGACAGAGCCAATCATTAATTCCCAACCGTGGGGCGAGTGGAATCCTATACATAAATCAGTTAATAAAAGAATAGAAAAAGCTTTTATTGTGTCGCTTAAGTTGTATAGGAATTCTTGAAACCAAGAGTTAAGAATAACAAGTTCTTCATTACCTAGAATAGAATAACCACTTAGAATACCGAAACAGATTATATTTGTCGAGAAGTGTAAAATTGTATGGATGCGATCCTCGTTGTGCATCTTGATCAATTGGATCGTTTCTTTGTAGATTTCGATGCGAGGCTTTTGTAAATGTGTTTCCGGGTATTCCTTTATCATTTCGTCCAAACGTAAGAGTTCCTCTAAGTCTATGAATTCTTTTAGAATACTCTTTTCTTGAATATCATTCAAAAAAATTTCGGATTGCCTAGTATTCCACCAATTAGTAAACCAAGATTCCAGACTTTTATTAAATGAGAGAGAGATCCACCAAGGCAAAAATACTATAGATGCAAGATATAGAAGGGAAATTAATACTTTCTTTTTTGCCATTTTTTCGTCTGTGAATTTAAAAATTTTTAATGAACGCACCTCATTCGTCGACTCTATATGATACTAATATTTCTATCAAGCATAAGTTCTATTACAAGTCATCGATGTATTTCCGGATTTTTTTGTGATTCAGTACAGCGGTTAGTCCTTGAATTTAGAAAGAATATAGAATAAGAAAGAGCCCTCTTCAAATTAATAGTAGTCGGATTTCGAGACGAAAGAACTCCCGTTCTATCAAAATATCAAATATTTAGAAAAAAAAATTCTTTACTTTATGATGAAATGTTTTGTTTTGATATATGATGAATCTATCATTTAGATTTGTTACTGAATTGAGTTAAGTGGATTTACATACGCATAAAAAAAATTGTGGACATAAACAATTTAGTTTTAGAATTGTTTCATATACGTTTGCTTTGGCTCGAGTAAGCGTTCTGAAGAAACTTCAGTTAAGTTATGCTATAGAAAAAAAGATGATTCTTGAGTTTTTTATCTCTTGCAAAGTATTCATTCTTCAGTTCCTTTTTTCAAAATACTTCAATTGGTACACGCAAGAAATAGGCCAATTCAGCAGCTTTTTGCTCAATCTCTCGTGGAGTAAAATTCTCATCAGTACGAGTCAAGGGAATGGCTCCTTGTCCTTTTATTTCCATATAAAGGACACGACGAGCATAAATACCCTCTTTAATTTCTATTCTGATGGACTGAATGTCTTTCATAAGGAATCGGAGGAATATGCGACGATTTTTTCCAGGAAATCCCCAACGAAAAATACACACTATGCCCTCTTTTATATCGAATCGATCATAACCACTACCTACATTCCACGAAATTGTGCACCACAAATAGGAGCTAATAAAAAGACCTGCGATCCCATAGAAAGACATCACGATACCTTGTGGAAAAAAAATTATTTGCTGAGAAGGAAGTAAAGATATAAAATTCCTACCAAAATAACTGGACGTTCCAACCAATAAAAACCCTAATGAACCTAAAAAAAGAATAAAGGCCCAACAGAAATTACTTGTTTTTCGAGACCCCGCTATAAGTTCTACCCATATACGTTCTGATCGCCAACTCATACTCTAACTAGACCTAGTTGCATTTTATTGGAATTGGGAGAATAACAAAAATAATTTTTTTTTTTACTTTTTTTTGTTTCCGAAGTAACTCTCATCAACCAGCACTATTATGATGTGAACCTTTAGGGATAATTCATCGAATTTCTTAGATCCAAACTAAAATAATAACATCCCTTTCATATGATTTCCTAATACATATAGATATATTGACTTTACATTTCAGAAATTCTCCCCGATCCCGATCTATTTGAAAATAGTTATAATTCATTTATCATGTTTACACATACATAAGAGCTTATGCCCGAAGGAAGCCGCATATTATACCATATTTTACTAAATAGATATCCGTGTTATGATCCAAGTAAGTCTTGAAAAAAAAATATATATATATAAGATTTGTCCTTGTTGTATCTAAAAAATCTTGTTTTTTTGAACATAAAGAGATAAAGAAGCCATTGCAATTGCCGGAAATACTAAGCCCACTAAAGGCACAAAAATGGAGGGGAGACTGTTGAGAGTTATCATAGAATGGGTACCTCGATTTAATATTTGTACCTGTTATTTATTGTTATATTTATTGTTTTATATTTGAACCTTATCCTTATATTGTTATAAAGATATCTTATAATTCATATATAATTGTTATATTATACTAAGTATACCTAAGTGAGTATATATATACTTAATAGGGATAGGGAGTCTATAAGTATATGTTTTAAGAAATATATATTAATTTAAGAAATATATATTAATTAATAAAATACAATAAATATATAAATAAATGGACCTATTCATCTTTCTACATGTTTCTAATTCATCTTTCTACATGTTTCTACATGAAATATATATATACGATAATCCACCCTTTTTATATTCGTATTAGTAGTTATTATCTTTTCTTGTCTTATAAATTTC